TGTAAGAAAGACAAAGGGTTAGTCATTGGGTTCATGCCCCAAATAAGTGAGTTCGAATCTCTCTCTTACACAAAATAAAAATTATAAAAAAAAAAAGAAGATAACTAAGATAAATTAAAATTAGACGATTTTTTTCGAAATGGCGTTCAGTTGCTTATTGGCTGTTTCTCCAGAAAGGTGGTTTTTTTAATTTGAATTGAAACATCTTATTACTAAGTAAAAATCAAACGAGATTCCGAGAGCGGCAGAGAGTGAAATTGGAGTTGTGCTTGTGGTGGTCATAGATCTTGCTTAAACATTAGTTTATACTGATAATGAGAGTACTGTAAGGGAAAGTTGAAAGAGAGTTGAAAGGAATTTGAATTTTTTATTTTTGAAGTAGCTTTAAAAAAGCGTACCTTTTGTATAATGGGTAAAAGAGATTTATTTGGCATATTTAAAATGGAAAATTTTAAGTAATTTTTTTTTAGTTAAATTCCCCGAAACCAAGTGATTTAATCATGAATTGTGTGAGCAAAAGCTGGTGATTGTGGCAAAAATCTCAGAAAATTTGTGATTAGGGGTGAAAGGCTAATCGAACTTGGAAATAGCTGGTTTTCTGCGAAAACTATTTAAGTAGTGTTCTTTTTGTTTTTATTTTAATTGTCATTTTAAAAAAAATAAAAATAAAAAAAAAGTAAACAAACAATAAATAAAAAGATTTTTTGTTAAAAGAGAAAGCTCAAATCCGAAGCTATTGTCATTTTTTTTCTTTAGTTTAAAAAAAAATTAAATTTAGACAATAAAAATGTAAGCTTGGAACCAGCCATCTTTTAAAAAGTACGTAGTTGTTTATTTAAAAATTTTAAATTTTTTTATAATTTTGATGGTTAAAATAAAACAGAAGCTTTGAAAATAATTATATATTTTGTAGCAGAGTAAATTGTTTTTTAGTTTGAAAAATTTTTTTTAATACATCGTATTCAGTTGTAATAATTTTTACATAAGTAGTCTAAATATTATTTTTTTTTTCTTAAGACTACCTTGGTCAAGGGTAATACAGTTTCTAAAAAAGAAATTTTTTATGAAGATTTTTTATAAAATATATAATATCGGGAAAAGAAAAAAAAAGAACTGTTTTTCTAATTAAAGAAAGAAAAAAAAAAGAAAAACATTTTTTTAAGGAACTCGGCAAAGCTAAACTTCGACTGTTTACCAAAAACATAGCTTTTTGATCTTTATAAAAGGTGAAACCTGCCCGATGGTTGTATCTTAATGTGTTTGTCTCGCCTGCTAATAAAGACAATTAAATGGCCGCGGTAACACTGACTGTGATAATGTAGCGTAATCAATTGTCAATTAATTGTTGACCGGTATGAATGGTGCCCCGAAAGTTTTTCTGTCTTAAAAAAATATTCAATGAAATTAAATTTGTAGTGAAGATGCTACATTTTAATTGYTAGACGAGAAGTCCCCATGGAGCTTTACTGTAAGCTTATATATATAAATTTTTTTTTTTATAAGCAAGACAGTTTTGTTGGGGCGACAGTTTTTTAAAAAGTAAYGAAAATGAACTATGACGCATGTTTAACTTTGAAATTTTTTTAATTGATGAGACATTTTTGGTGTGTTTTTTGATCCGTTATTTTGAATGAAAAAAATAACGAAAACAAATAAAAGTTACCCTGGGGATAACAGCGCAATAACGTTTGAGAGTTAATTAACGACAGTGTTTGCGACCTCGATGTTGAATTGTAACGTCCTACGGTGTAGTCACTCGTAAGGGTTGGTTTGTTCATCCATTAAAGTTATACATGATTTGAGTTAAAAGCGTGGTGACACAGCTTGGTTTCTATCTACAATTAGAAAACAAAAATATGTTGTTTTTTCGTACGAAAGGATCAAAAATCAATAGTTCCCTTAATATAACTATTCTTTAAATTAGGATTGCTTCTAAAAATAAAAAGAAATATTTTTGTTTGTTGTTTTTATTAATGTATCTTTTAGTTTTATTTTTTCCTTTAATTGGAGCTGTTTTAACAGGTTGTTTTGGAAGAAAAATTGGAGAAAGAGGAGCGGGGATTTTAACTTCAAGTTGTTTAGTTTTTAGTTTGTCTTATTCTTTTTTAATCGCGATTGAAGTTTTATTTAATTCAACAACAACGTATTTGAAATTATGAAAATGATTTGATTCGGGATTGTTTGTTGTTTTTTTTGGTTTTCAATTTGATGGTTTAGTAGTTATTATGTTATTTGTTGTTTTTATTGTTTCTACTTTGGTTCATATTTTTTCTATTGCTTATATGCGGGGGGATCCTCATGTTCCTCGATTTATGACATATCTCTCTTTGTTTACTTTTTTAATGGTTTTATTGGTAACTAGCGATAATTTTCTTCAATTATTTATTGGGTGAGAAGGGGTTGGCCTTTGTTCTTATTTATTAATTAATTTTTGATTAACTCGATTAGAGGCAAATAGAGCTGCTATTAAAGCAATGTTAGTGAATAGAATTGGTGATATTGGGTTGCTTTTAGCAATGTTTTTACTTTGGGATCTTTTTGGATCTCTAGATTTTTCTACAATTTTTAATTCTATTTTTTTTTCTAATCAAATATTTTTTATTTGTTTATTTTTATTTTTTGGGGTTATGGGAAAATCTGCTCAATTAGGATTACATACTTGGCTACCGGATGCAATGGAAGGTTATTGGGCCTTTTAATTAAAAAATTAATTAAAAAAATTACTATACATTAAAAAAACAATTTATTAGTAAAATAATTGTTTATTAATGGACAATAAAATATTTATTTTAATGTCTAAGAGACTTTATGTGATTTACTTTTTTTTATTTGATTAAATCTATTATTATTATTATTCCTTTACTTATTGCTGTTGCATTTTTAACTTTAGCAGAACGAAAAATTTTAGGGTATATGCAAATAAGAAAAGGGCCAAATGTTGTTGGAGGGGGGATCCTTCAACCTTTTGCAGATGGGGTGAAATTATTTATTAAAGAAATGATTCTTCCCCATCAAGCAAATAAATTTGTTTATCTTTTGGCTCCAGTTATATCTTTTACATTAGCTTTCTTTGTTTGAGGTTTTCTTCCTTATGAGAAAGGAGTGAGTATTAGTGATTTTAAAATTAGTCTTTTATGAATTTTGGCTATTTCTTCTATTAGTGTTTATGCAATTTTAATGTCTGGATGAGGAAGTAAGTCTAAATATGCTTTTTTGGGTGCTATTCGGGCGGCGGCTCAAATGATTAGTTATGAGGTTTCAATTGGGCTAATTCTTATTTCGGTTTTATTATGTGTTGGTTCTTTAAGTGTTACTGAAATTGTTTTAGCGCAAAATAATGGTATTTGGTTTTTTTTTCCACTATTTCCTGTTACAATAATGTTTTTTGCCTCGATTTTAGCAGAGACTAATCGTGCTCCTTTTGATTTAACAGAAGGAGAGTCGGAGCTTGTTTCGGGGTATAATGTTGAGTATGCCTCGATGTCTTTTGCTTTATTTTTTCTTGCTGAATATGCCCATATTATTTTAATGAGTTGTTTAACAACGATTTTTTTTTTGGGAGGATGGCTTTCTCCGATTTCAGATTTTAAGGGTGGGGCTGGATGGTTTGGTTTTAAAGTTGTTTTTATTATTTTTTTTTTTATTTGAGTAAGGGCTTCATTTCCTCGAATTCGATATGATCAGCTTATGGCTTTGTTATGAAAAGGGTATTTGCCTCTAAGTTTAGGAATGGTCATTTTTGTGGCTAGTGTTCTCTTTGGGTGTAATGGCCCCCCTCCTATTTAAAATATTTTAATTAATTAAAGTGCCATTACGAAAACAAAATCCTATTTTATTTTTAATCAACGGATTTTTAGTTGATTTGGTTTCTCCTTCTAACATTACTTATTTATGAAATTTTGGATCTTTATTGGGATTGTGTTTGATTTTACAGATAGTCACTGGGTGTTTTTTGTCTATGCATTATTGTTCTGATGTTAATTTTGCTTTTGCTTCAATTGGTCATATCATGCGAGATGTTAATTATGGGTTTTTATTAAGATATCTTCATGCTAACGGTGCTTCTTTGTTTTTTTTTTGTCTTTATGTTCATATTGGTCGAAGTTTATATTATGGGGGGTATTTAAAATTTCATGTTTGAAGCATTGGAGTTGTTATTTTTTTATTAACAATGGCTATTGCTTTTATGGGCTATGTTTTGCCTTGGGGACAAATGTCTTTTTGAGGGGCAACTGTAATAACTAATTTATTGTCTGCTATTCCTTATTTTGGGATTGATATTGTTCAGTGAGTGTGAGGCGGGTTTAGTGTTTCTAATGCAACATTAAATCGGTTTTTTAGTTTACATTTTTTACTTCCTTTTATTTTAGTTTTTCTTGTTATTCTCCATTTAGTTTATTTACATGTTGATGGGTCTAATAATTCAACAGGATTAAATTCTTCAATTGACGGAGTTTCATTTCATACTTTTTATACATCAAAAGATTTTTTTGGTTTTTTTTTTCTTTTTTTTTTATTTTGTTTTTTTGTTTTTTTTTTGCCAAATTTATTAGGAGATGCTGAAAACTTTATTCAAGCGAATTCTTTGGTTACTCCGGTTCATATTCAACCAGAATGATATTTTTTATTTGCTTATGCAATATTACGTTCTATACCAAATAAATTAGGTGGGGTTATTGCAATGTTTTGTAGTATTTTTATTTTATTTTTTTTATCTATTTTACATCAAAGTCTTTTAAAGGGGCTTTTTTTTCGTCCTTTAGGTCGGATTGCATTTTGGTTTTTAATTATTGATTTTGCTTTATTAACTTGAATTGGATCACAAGTTGTAGAAGAACCTTTTATTTTAATTGGTCAAATACTCTCTTTTTTTTATTTTTTTTATTTTTTAGTTTTAATACCAGTTTTGGGAATTATTGAAAATCAATTATTAAATAAAAATTAATGAAATTTTTGTTTTAGGGGGTTTTCTTCTGAGCTTCGTCGTTTTAAGTCTTCGTTATTTTCTTTTAAAACTTTCTCTTTTTTATTTATTATTATTTTTTTGTTTTTTTTTTTTAAAATTAGAATGGGGAAAGCTTTTGGTTTTAATTGGTTCTTTTGCTGTCTTTCTTTTATTTGGACCAAAAAAAGAAGAACAAACAGATGTGCCCATTTTAAGTTTAATTATTGTTTTTGGAGTTTTTTGTTTAATTTCTTCAAGTAATTGACTTTCTATTTATTTAACCATTGAACTTTTTACTCTTTGTTTTTTTATTTTGATTGCTCGAGGGTCTGGTTATAGTGTGGAAGCAGGATTAAAATATTTTATTTTGGGTGCTCTTTCTTCTGGTTTATTTTTATTTGGGTGTGCTTTATTATGTGGTATTGGGGCTAATATACACTTTTCTCATATAGAACTTCTTTTTAATTCAAAACAAGTTTTTTCTGCTGTTTCGATACCAATTGGGTATCTTTTAATTATTGTTGCTCTTTTTTTTAAATTATCAGTTGCTCCTTTTCATATGTGAGTTCCTGATGTTTATGAGGGGGCACCTACTAAAATTGTTCTATTATTGGCTATTGTTCCAAAAATAGGGTTTTTTTCTCTTATAATTTCAATTGGATTGCCTGTAAATTTTTTTTTTTTAGGGATTCTTTTTTCTTTGTTTGTTGGAGCTTTGGGTGCTTTAAATCAAACTAAAATAAAACGACTTTTGGCTTATAGTGGGGTTGGCCATATGGGCTTTATTTTATGGGGTTTGGAAAATGGTTCTTTTGAAAGTTTACAAGCTAGTCTTGTTTATCTTTTTATATATATTGTGATGACAATTTGTGCTTTTTCTATTATATTAAGTTTTAATGTTTATAAAAATTTACTTGTTGAATTTAGTGGACTTTCTCGATACTTACCTTTTTTTTCGATTACTTTAGGTGTTCTTTTTTTTTCTATTGCAGGAATTCCTCCTTTTGCTGGATTTTTTGGAAAATGATTTATTTTGTTATCTGGAATTCTTTCTAAATCATATTTTATTTTTTTTTTTGCTGTTTTTTGTTCTGTTATAGCTGGGGTTTATTATATTCGAATTATAAAAATACTTTTTTTTCAAAAAAATTCTTTTCTTTTAATTACAATTAAAGCTTTAAAAAAAGAATCTAAATTAAATTTTAAAAAAGTTTTTTTAATTGGTTTTTGTTTTTATTTTATTCTTTTTTTTTTTCTTTCTCCACATTTTCTTTTTTTTTTTTTTTCTCAAATAATTTTTGATTTATTTTAAAATGGAATTTTTTTCTTTTTTTTTTATTTTAGGGATAATTGGCTCAGGAGTAATGGTTGTTTCAGCGTTAAATCCTGTTCTTTCTATTTTTTGATTGGTTCTTGTTTTTATAAATTCTGCAGTTTTTTTCCTTTTACTAGGAATAGATTTTCTTGCTTTGATGTTTTTACTTATTTATGTTGGGGCAATAGCTATTTTATTTTTATTTGTTATTATGTTATTAAATCTAACTGACTATCCCCCGGTTTTAAAAAGAGAGGTTGATATGACAAATTATATACCAATTGGATTTATAATTGGGATTTTTTTTTTTTCAGAAATTGCTTCAAGTGGATTATTTTTGGGTTCTTTTCAAATAGAGAATTGAGATCTTTCTTTTCCTTGATTTCTTATTTCTTATCATAATATTGAGGCCTTAGGGCAGATTTTATATGTGTCTGGTTTTTGTTTGCTTCTCCTGGCCAGTTTTATTTTATTAGTTGCTATGATTGGTGTGATTGTATTAACTCAAGAAACAGAGTTTTTAAGTAAAAAACAAGATCTTTTTTTTCAAATAAACAGATAATGAATAGTTCTTCTTATTTTGAACAATTTAACATAGTGTGAATGTTTGGTTTTACGAATTCAACAATAATGATGACTTTTGTAATTATTGTTGTTTTATTACTTTTTAAAGGAATTGAATTAATTCCAAAAAGATGGCAATCGGTTTATGAATATCTAGAAAATTATTTTTATTATATAACAGTGCAAAATTTAGGAAATGTGGGTTTAATATATTTTTCTTTTATTGTTTCACTTTTTGTTTTTTTAGTTTTTTTAAATATTTTAGGGTTATGTCCTTACGTCTTTACACCGACAACGCATATCGTTGTTACTCTTGGGTTTTCTTTTTCTATTGTTATTGGAGTTACTTTTTCTGGATTTTATAAATTTAAAAAAGACTTCTTTAGCATTTTAATGCCTAGCGGCGCTCCTTTAATTTTAGCGCCACTTTTAATTTTAATAGAAACAGTAAGTTATATTTCTCGGGGGGTTTCTTTGGGGATTCGTTTAGCAGCAAACCTTTCTGCCGGGCATCTTTTATTTGCAATTTTGGCAGGATTTGGTTTAGTTTTTAAACTAGCAATGTCTATAATGGTGTTTATTACGCTATTGGAGATAGCTGTTGCGATAATACAGGCATATGTATTTTGTCTGCTCACATTAATTTATTTAGTTGACACAATTGTTTTACATTAAAAGAAAAAAAATTTGAGAAATGGGGGAATTAGAAATTATTTTTTATATAATATTTATGGTGTCATCAGGTTTAAATTGAGGGTTTGTTGTTATGTGGTATAATTCGTCCTCCCAAAGGTGGCTCCGGCATCAGATGGGTACTGATGGTTGGGTGCATCCTCATAACTATATAAGTTATGTGCGCCGTCATGGTATTGCTGAGAGACAAGTTGGGCGAGAGGGGCCAACCGAGGCAATGTATGTAGAGTCGGGGGGGCGGCCACGAAATTGGGGTGAAGAAGATAGTGAGTCAGAAAGTATCGCGAATTTGAGAGAGTGTGTAGATAGGGCAATACGTCAGTTAGAAAGTAGAGAAAATTTGAGAGAGGGTGAAACTAGCGCATTAAGTGAGTCAGAAAGTAGAGACAATTTGAGGGAGAGTGTAGCTAACGCATTAAGTGAGTCAGAAAGTAGAGGCGATTTAAGGGAGAGTGTAACTAGGGTATTACGTGAGTCAAGAAGCAGAGACGAAACGCTCCGGGGAGGAGAGGCAGAAACATATGTATGTGATGGCAGGGTAAACATTGATGAGGCAGTTGAATCGACTCTTAGTTCGATCTCTTTTGAGGTTGGAGAGACGATGGTTCATGTGTGAAATCAATTTGACATGCTGTTTAACATATTGGCCTGTAGGCCCCTGGTAGGCTGCATTTTTTTATCTTACCAGCTTTTAAAAATAGCAAATCAAATGCCAAACCCACGGGTTTATAGGTGATTTGTTTTGGTATATATTTTATTAATCTTTGTTTTTTTTTTGCCTTAGTTATTTTAGATTTATTTAACATGGTCTCTGGGAAGCAGAATTTGGGTGGGGCATTAGCCTTAAAGGCTAGAAAAGAGAGCAAAAAATTTAATAGAGTTGAGAAAAAAAGTTTTAAAATGGTTCTTTGTATTTAAATTAGCTAAAAATCAATAAAATTTTTATTTAAAGAATTTTTTTTGTGTTTGTTATTGTAATGGTTCTTATTTATTTAATTGTTATTATGGCATTAGTTAACATCATAGGGACAGCGAGGGAGAGAAGATGTGTTTTAAAAAAGCGGGCTTTAGAGTGGTCTTTGGCTTTATTGTTTAGTACTTTAGTTTTTTGGGGCGGATTTGACGGAGAAAGTCATTTTCAATTTTTTAGTTTAGTAGAATGAAATATATTTTCTACTTTAGATTGAGGCCCGATTGTTTTTGCAGTCGATGGTGTTTCTTTGGTTTTTTTACTTTTAACGACTTTTTTAATTCCAATTTGTATTTTAATTAGCCAAAAATCAATAAAATTTTTATTTAAAGAATTTCTTTTGTGCTTGTTTTTTTTAGAAGTTTTATTAATAGGTGTTTCTATAGTGTTTGATCTTCTTTTGTTTTATCTTTTTTTTGAGGGGATATTAATACCAATGTTTTTTTTAATTGGTATTTGAGGCTCTCGAGAAGAAAAGGTTCGTGCTTCTTTTTATTTTTTTTTTTTTTACTTTTATAGGCTCTCTCTTTTTTTTTTTATAATACTTTTTTTATACCAAAGGATTGGAACAACAGACTATTTTCTTTTACTTAATATTAAATTATTTTTAAATATTCAAAAATGAGCCTTAGTTGGGATTTTTCTTAATTTTGCGGTGAAACTACCTCTTATTCCATTTCATATTTGATTGCCACAAGCACATGTTGAGGCTCCTGTTGCGGGCTCTGTTATTTTGGCTGGAATTTTATTAAAATTAGGGGGCTATGGCCTTTTCCGTTTTTCTTGACCTCTTTTTCCGGGGGGTTCTTTATATTGGTCTCCAGTTATTGTTTTTTTTAGTGTTGTTGCTGTTGTTTATGGAGGCTTAATGACATGTCGTCAAATTGATTTTAAACGGCTTGTTGCTTACTCTTCTGTTGCTCATATGGGACTTGTGCCTTTGGGTCTTTTTACACATGTTATAGAGGGGTTAATTGGGGCTCTTTTTTTAATGTTGGCGCACGGATTTGTTAGCTCTGCTCTTTTTATTGGAGTAACTTTTTTGTATGATCGCCATCATACTCGTTTAATAAAATATTATCGGGGTTTGACTTTGACAATGCCTCTTTTTGTTATTACAATGTTAATTTTGTCTTTGGCGAACATGGGTTTTCCTCTTAGTTGTAATTTTGTTGGAGAATTTTTTTCTTTATTAGCAGTCTTTCAATATCATTACGGAGTTGGAATGTTTGTTATTTTAGGGGTTCTTTTTTCTGCAATTTATTCTCTTAGTCTTTTTAATCGTATTTCTTTTGGTGGAGGATCTAATTATTTACTTTTTAATAGAGACTTAAGTCGACGAGAGATTTCTGTAATTTTTCCTTTTCTTTTAATTATCTTGGGGGGGGGGATTGTGCCTTTTCCTATTATTGATTTAATTAAAAATAGTCTTGTTTTTAGTCCGGGGGGTTAGTCTGGGGGATTCGTCCTCCAGTCTTAGGGAAAAAAAAATATTTAGTTTAGGTTATACATGCTAGTGTGTGCGAATGGGTGAGGATAAAAATAAAAAAAAATTTTTTTTTGTTGCATTAAAAAAAGAAAAGTTTTTTATTTTTTTTTTTGAAGATGCATGGTCTAACCACATTTTCCCTGAAACAAAAGAAAACCTTTGGCAGCAGTAACAAATTTTATGAAATATACGAAAGTTGGACATAGGTAAGAGAAAAAAAATCTGTCAAATAGAAGTGCCAGCAGACGCGGTAAGACTTAAGGGTTTATTTTTTTTATAAAAAGCAAAAAGCGTGTTAAGGATTAAAAAAAAAAATAAATAGAATTTTTTTGGTAATTGTGAAATGTTGGAATGAAAAAAAGAATTTTTTATATGAAAATAATTTATTTTTTTTTTTTTTTTCTTGAAGACGAAGGTTTTGAGAGCAAACAGGATTAGGGACCCTGGTAGTCTATACAGTAAAAGAATATCGCTTGAGTAGTACGGTCGCAAGATTAAAATTCAAGGGACTTGGCTGTTCGGTTGTTAATTAGAGGAGCGCGCCGCTTAATTCGATAATCCGCGAGAGACCTTACCGAAGTTTGAATTTATTAACAGGTGTTGCATGGCCGTCGTCAATTTCTGTTTAAGACAAAGAGGGGTTTAATCCTATCAAGGTTGAAGTCAGGTATTATGACCCTTATATTTCGGGGTTAGGCGCGCTACATTTCTCTCTTAGGAAAGGAGGGGTTCGGATTGTCTTTAAAATAAGATAATGAAGTTGGATTTAATAGTAATTGAAAAGTAGTGCGTTTCAATGAACGTGAAAACAATGTTAGTACACATAGCCCGTCGCCAGCCCAGAAATAGGCTGTAAGTCGTAACATAGTAAGAGTGAGGGAACTGGCTCTTGATGCAGTTTCATTCGTATCATTTAGTTGAGCCTTCTCCATGGCCTTTTGTTGGAGCAATTGGCTCTTTTTTTATTACTGTTGGTGCAGTGGTTTTTTTTCATTATGGGTTTAGTTTTTTTTTATATTTGGGGCTTTTGGTTGTTGTTGGAGTTATGTTTGTTTGATGACAAGATGTTATACGAGAATCAACTTTTCAAGGTCACCATTCTTTAATTGTAAAACAAGGGATTAAATATGGTATGATTTTATTTATTCTTTCAGAAATTTTGTTTTTTTTTTCTTTTTTTTGGGCTTTTTTTCATAGTAGTTTAGCACCGGTTGTTGAACTTGGAGTCGTTTGGCCTCCACAAGGAATTGTTGCATTAAATCCCTTTTCTGTTCCTTTATTAAATACTGCTGTATTATTAAGTTCCGGGGCAACGGTTACATGGACGCATCATGCAATACTTTGTGGTTTAAAAAAAGAGGCTCAATTTGCTTTATTTTTAACTCTTTTTTTGGGTGTTATGTTTACGGGGTTGCAAGCATTTGAATATTATGAGGCGCCTTTTACTTTATCTGACTCTGTTTATGGGGCCACTTTTTTTGTTGCGACAGGGTTCCATGGACTACATGTTATAATTGGTACTACTTTTCTTTTTATTTGTTTTTTACGTTTACTTTCTAATCAATTTACTCGTCGTCAACATGTTGGGTTTGAAGCCGCGAGTTGATATTGGCACTTTGTCGATGTGGTTTGATTATTTTTATATTTATGTATTTATTGATGAGGCTCATAAAAACTTCTTTAATGCAAAATCTTTTTGTTTTTATAAATGTTTTGGCTTGGTTATGTGTTCTCTGGTTTAATCATCTTTATTATTCGGATAGTCCAGAGACTTGACTTTTAGAGTTTCAAGATGTTGGGGATCCTATTGTAGAAGAAATTGTTTTTTTTCATGACCAAGTTATGTTTTTATTAATTATTATAGTTACTGTTGTTTTATGACTTTTTGTTGAAGCTTTTAAAAATAAGTTTTATGATCGTCATTTAATCGATGGTACATTTTTAGAAATTGTTTGAACGATTATTCCTGCTGTTATATTGATTTTTATTGCATTGCCCTCTCTTAAATTATTATATTTAATGGATGAGGTTATTYCTCCAGCTTTGACAATTAAAGTTATTGGGCATCAATGATATTGATCCTATGAATATTCTGATTATGAAGGAGATACGCTAGAGTTTGATTCTTATATGATTCCTACTTCGGATTTAGTTTCTGGAGAAAATCGTTTGTTAGAARTTGATTATAAACTTTTAATTCCTATTCAAACACATACAAGATTTTTAGTTACTGGGGCAGATGTTTTACATTCTTYTGCAGTTCCTTCTTTAGGGTTAAAAATCGATGCGGTTCCGGGTCGTCTAAATCAAACTGGTGTTTTTATAAAACGAGCCGGGGTTTTTTTTGGACAATGTTCTGAAATTTGTGGGGCAAATCATTCTTTTATGCCAATTGTGATAAAGGGAGTTGGTTTAAATGAATACGTTCAATATTTAAATTATTTAAAATGTATTATAAATACTTAGTTATTATTATTATTTTATTTTTATTGGGGAGTTGGGGTATAATTTTAAATAGAGGACATTTTATTATTATGCTTGTTTCTATTGAATTAGTTTTATTATCAACTTTTTTTTTTTTTTTAATAAGTTCTAAAGAAATAGATCTTTTAATAGAACAAATTTTTATGATTATGGGATTAACTATTGCTGCGGCAGAATCTTCAATTGGTTTAGCTATTTTAGTTGCATATTATAGAATTCGAGGAACAATTGTTTTAAAATCTTTTAGTTCTTTGCGAGGATAATGATTAATCTTTTTATTTTTTTTTTTCTTATTTTTATTTTGGCGGGGTTATTTATATTTCTTTCTTTTTTGATAGGGGAAAAAACTCCAGATCGAGAAAAGGTTTCTGCTTATGAATGTGGTTTTGCCCCCTTTAATTTTTTAGGGCGTCCTTTTTCAATACGTTTTTTTTTAATTGGTATTTTATTCTTGATTTTTGATTTAGAAATCTCTTTTTTTTTCCCCTGATGTGTTTTATATAATTCGACTGCTCCGTTTGGGTTTTGAACTATGATAGGTTTTTTTTTTGTATTAGTTTTGGGTTTGATATACGAATGAGTAATGGGGGGATTGGAATGAGAGTAAAAAGAGAGTAAAAGAAAAAGTCCTATCTATTATGAAAATAATAGAAATTTTATACCAACTCCGGTTTCTGCTTTAATTCATGCTGCAACGATGGTTACTGCAGGTGTTTTTTTATTAATTCGTGCTTCTCCTTTATTTGATGTTGTTCCTCTTATATTAATTGTTATTTCAATCGTTGGGGTTTTAACCGTGTTTATTGCAGGCACAATTGGTTTAGTTCAAAATGATTTAAAAAAAATAATCGCTTATTCTACTTGTAGTCAATTAGGCTATATGGTTGTTGCTTGTGGGCTTTCTCATTATGCAATTAGTCTTTTTCATCTTATGAATCATGCTTTTTTCAAAGCTTTATTATTTTTGAGTGCTGGGTCTCTTATTCATGCGGTAGTTGATGAACAAGACATAAGAAAAATGGGGGGTTTATTATCTTTTCTTCCTTTGACTTATGTTTTTTTTTTGATAGGCTCTTTTTCTTTAATGGGGTTTCCTTTTTTAACAGGATTTTATTCAAAAGATTTAATTTTAGAATTTGCTTTTGGACAATTTTATTTAATTTTTGTGTATTGATTAGGTTGTTTTTCTGTTTTATTAACAATTACATACTCTATTCGTTTAATTTATTTAGTTTTTTTATCCAATATTAATTTAAAACGAGCAAACATTTTTTTTCTTAAAGAAGGAGAATTTTTATTTTTAATTCCTTTGGGTATATTAACTTTAGGAAGTGTTTTTTGAGGCTATTTAAGTAAAGAAATAATTTGGTCTTTTCAAATAGATGTTTTTTCAATACTTTCTTTAAAAATAAAAATATTTCCAATTTTATTTTGTTTTATTGGACTTTTTGGAACGATATTTTTTTTTTTTTTTTTTTCTTCTCAAATTTTTGGTTATCCCCTTCAGGTGGTCAGATCTTCTGTTTTTTTTCTTTATAATTTTTTTGGTTCTGCTTGACAAATAAATTTTTTTTTTAATTTTTTCTTTATAAAAAAAATATATAAAATAGGACATCTAATTACTAATTTAACAATTGATAAAGGTTTATTAGAGGTTGTCGGGCCCAGGGGTGTTGTTCAATTTTTTATTTTTCAAACTCAAAAGTTGAGTAGTTTACAATCGGGGTTAGTATTTAATTATGCTTTAGTTTTTTTTCTTGGGATATTTTTTTTAATTTTTGTACTTTAATTAAAATTTTTGAAAGAGTTGAGTTAAAGTAAACTGTTGATCTTCAAAATCAACGATGTAGGTGCAAGTCCCACACTCTTTGAGTGCCTCAGTTAAAAGTAAGCTTTTATAAGATACAATATTGATGGGGTTTTTCGGTTTTATTTTTATTGTTAATTTTTTTTGAGATTGTTGTTTTTCCTTTAATAAAACGTAATTGATGGATAAGAAAGTTCTTAATGAAGTGCGATGGCGCCATCTTAACAAAAATTTGGTTACAAAAAGAAATTTATAAAAAAAAAAAAAAAGTATGGTGTAATATTAAAATGTTTGTACTTTAACTTAATTTTTAATTGGTTTAGCTATTTTAGTTAGATATTATAAAATGCAAAAAACAATTGTTTTAAAATCTTTTGATATTAAAAATTTCTGGAAGAGTTAAGTTAAAGTACTTTAATTAAAATTTTTGAAAGAGTTAAGTTAAAGTAAACTGTTGATCTTCAAAATCAACGATGTAGGTGCAAGTCCCACACTCTTTGAGTGCCTCAAAAGTATTTAGCTTTTGCAAAAAATAGTATGTCTTGAGTTGATATGTTCAAAATTATGTGGTTGGGTAAAAGTTTAGTTATAAGAGTTGCAATACTTTTTATTTTGGATTTAAAGTGAGTTATTTTATAATAAGTGTTTAAAAAAAAATTTGTTTGTTCATGCTGAGGGTCCGCCCCGTAAGCGTGCTAGAGTTGAAGAAGAACCATTGTGAAATATGCCGGAGAAGATTGAAAATGAAGTAGAAGGGGGAGCCGAAAATGAAGATTTGGGTTATCTAGCATTAAATTTACTTGAATTTGAATACTTTACAGAAGAGCAAGAAGACGAATTAGTGGCGGTGTTAATTGAGTGAGCAAACAGTGTGGCGGCCGGAGAGCCAAACGAGGGGTTATAAAATGTGTTAATAGGGTGGGCAGAAAGCGAAGTGTCTGAAGATTCAAACGACGAATCAGAGGAGAACCCCGGGGAATAAGTCGGCAGAGTAGGACCCCGGGGAGTAAGTAGAGGCAGGGTCATGGTCTCCTAGCCCCAAGTCTTGAGATAGAGGGTTCTAAGCCATAGAATTCGACATAAGGGGCGTTAGGGGCAAGCCCATGGTGTCAAATCTTGTTTCGGCCGCGGTGTACTAGCCCCAAATCTTGAGATAAATGGTTTCTAGTCATTGAATTCGATGGGTTTTTTCAACCAATCATAAAGATATCGGTAGTTTGTATCTAATTTTTGGTGGGGGTGCTGGTTTAATCGGGACGGCRTTTAGTATGCTTATACGACTCGAGCTTTCTGCGCCCGGAGCGATGTTAGGAGATGATCATCTTTATAATGTAATTGTTACAGCACATGCTTTTATTATGATTTTTTTTTTGGTTATGCCRGTTATGATTGGGGGGYTTGGTAATTGATTGGTCCCATTATATATTGGGGCGCCGGATATGGCGTTTCCCCGACTAAACAATATTAGTTTTTGACTYTTGCCCCCTGCGCTTTTTTTATTATTAGGCTCTGCTTTTATTGAACAAGGGGCGGGGACGGGGTGAACAGTTTATCCTCCTCTTGCTAGTATTCAAGCACACTCCGGAGGTTCGGTTGATATGGTTATTTTTAGTCTTCATTTAGCTGGGGTTTCTTCTATTTTAGGTGCTATAAACTTTATTACTACAATTTTAAATATGCGAGCCCCGGGTGTGTCTTTTAATAAACTACCTTTATTTGTTTGATCTATTTTAATAACAGCTTTTTTATTGCTTTTATCTTTACCTGTTTTAGCTGGTGCTATTACTATGTTGTTAACAGATAGAAACTTTAATACGACTTTTTTCGATCCAGCGGGTGGCGGGGACCCAATATTATTTCAGCATCTATTTTGATTCTTTGGGCATCCAGAAGTTTATATTTTAATTTTGCCTGGTTTTGGTATGATTTCTCAAATAATCCCGACTTTTGTTGCTAAAAAACAAGTTTTCGGGTATTTAGGAATGGTTTATGCCATGCTTTCTATTGGGCTTCTGGGATTTATTGTTTGAGCTCATCATATGTTTACTGTTGGGATGGATGTAGATACAAGAGCATATTTTACTGCTGCTACTATGRTTATTGCTGTGCCAACTGGGATTAAAGTTTTTAGTTGGTTGGCAACTATTTATGGAGGTGTTCTTAGGTTAGAGACTCCAATGCTTTGAGCTATGGGGTTTGTTTTTTTATTTACAGTTGGTGGTTTAACTGGGGTTGTATTAGCAAATAGTTCTCTTGATATTGTTCTACATGATACATATTATGTAGTTGCGCATTTTCATTATGTTCTTTCTATGGGGRCTGTTTTYGCTATTTTTGGGGGATTTTACTATTGAATTGGAAAAATAAGTGGTTATTGTTATAATGAATTTTTTGGGAAAGTTCATTTTTGATTAATGTTTATCGGGGTTAATTTAACTTTTTTCCCTCAACATTTTTTAGGTTTAGCAGGATTTCCAAGACGATACTCGGATTATGCAGATGCTTTTTTGGGCTGAAATTTAATAAGCTCTTTAGGGTCTATTATTTCTATTTTGAGTGTTGTTTGGTTTTTATATATTGTTTTTGATCTTTTTGTTACAGAAGAAAAATTTTTGGGTTGAAAAGAAGGGTTTTCTTTAGAATGAATTCATTCTTCTCCCCCCTTATTTCATACTTATGAGGAGTTGCCTTTTGTACAAAAATAAATAATTTTTAGAATAGTGCCGGGTTTATGTACCGGTTT